ATTGATAGTTTTACCAGCTATGGGTCGAGCGAATAGAGGCCTTCGCCCCAATTCAGCTCTGGAAATGTCATCAGAACGGAGAACCATGGATCTGCTCATCCGAACCTTTCAGTACTCCAAAGAGACTGTTGTTTCCATATTTTTCCGAACTACTGGGAGTGAGTACACCCTTATCCTTGTTTTTGGCGATTTCGCATTAATATCAATAAGGACAGGGAACGTTTTACCTACTCCTAACGGTCGGAGCGAGCCCTTGAATAAAGTGGATCTCCCCAAGTAGGATTTGAACCTACGACCAGTCAGTTAACAGCCGACCGCTCTACCACTGAGCTACTGAGGAACAACGGGGGGTTAGATCTCATATACGTTCAAGACTCTTGTTCTTTGGACCGACCTACGACCGGTGCATGAACCATTGAGAAGCCCAAAGCTTCCTTCGGAACTTCTGGAACATACACCCCACCCTATATTATAGGGAGAGAAGGTGACGATAGCAATCCCCTTCGCCTCCCCGCCTCCAGGACAAGGGGAGGCGGCGGTCAACCATCACCATGATCTTCTCCACGATGCATATTGATCAATCGATCTCCACGGTGCTGCGGACCCGCCAGTTCGCTAGGTATACTCACTCCACCGAAGGGCAACAAAGACCTCTCTCTCCCTGCCAGGGACAAGGGGCCTGCTTCTTATCCTAAGAGCTAGAAGGTAATGGTGAGATAGTCTCAACTAACCTACCTTACCTGTCCGAGCCCTTCATTGAGTGAAACGAAGCGGACATCATGGCACTTGGAACTGCTATTCGATCATAGAATTGATTTCGATCAAGCAGGAGAAGGTCCCCCTGTCGGCCCTTTCATCTCTCTGCCCGCTCCATGCTGTATAGCCTTCGGATCATGGGCTGGTTGAATGCTGGGATACGTGAGATTAGATCCGATCTGCCCGGTGATTTTGGTAGATAAAGATAAAGTGGTGGGAAGTGCTGAAGTGAGAGGAATCCATATCAGCGATCGTACCGTCATTACTTCAATGATTGTAATTCTACCTGATCAATCACTCTTTTTTATCTGTATTTTCTTTCTCAGCATTTCATTTTAAGAAGAATCCTTTTTTGAATGATGGAATATCAGTTCTATATATGTTCCATATAGATAGATAGATATCTATCTATCTATAATGAAATGAATCCAAAATGGAGGAAGGGGGAATAGAAAGGGGAAGGAAGAACAGAAAGAGAACAGGGGGACGGAGGGGATGGAGAGAAGGGAAGGGGACGAAGAATTGCAAGGGGACATAAAAGATCGATCTATCGATACAGAGAATGAGAGATTAGTCAAAATCTCACATCAACGAATCCATATAAAAATAAAAATTGTCAGTAGAAAGATTACTGCAAAAAACAAGAATCCAAATAGATAGGAAGATGTCCGTCCCCCCCCTAAATATTTCATTCCCTCTCCTACAAAGAGACCCAGGATACCGACTCTATCTATAATTCCATCAATTACCCATCGATCAAATAAATAAGTTAGTTCAGCTAATCTCCGTATACCCATAGTAAATATTTTGTTATAATATATGTCTATGTAGCCTCGGTAATATGACCAATCGTATATGACATTGATGAATCGGTCTGGGATACCCTTTAGCCGGGAATCCCTTTTATACCATAAATATGGTGAGGAGAAATTAAAATTTATAGGTCCATATAGGACAAAGGCCACGAATGTGCTAGAAAATGCTATACCAACTGAGGGAATCGCATCTACAAAAAATTCGGACCAATTTTCAGGATGGTTCTCATGGAAATGGTTCATCGATAGAGTCAACCGTTGGGATAAGATATCAGAACTTATTTCTCCTTGAACAAAAGAAACTCCTATAGATCCCACAAATAGAGTGAATAGTCCCAGTACAAGTGAAGGCAATAGCATTGTATTGTCCGATTCCTTGGGATATGGAGGATCCCCTTTATCGAGAGGATGAGTAATAACCAGATATTCCATAGGTTTACCATCGAATTGTTCCATCTTCCCTGAGAATTTAAATACTCCTTCAGAGGAAGAAGAGTTCTTATTTCCCGGTAATTGCGGCATAGAACCCATTTCAGTTTCGGTGAATGTACCAGATTCTTTTTCTCCCCACATAGAGATCGAATAGAACGGAATAGGGTCGTTATACAAATTTACGCGGAGATCTCCTTCGAAAGCAAGAAAATACATACGAGACATGTAAAATGCAGTAAATCCTGCTGCGGATCGAGCTATCCCCCCAAGAATGGTAGAATATAGCCAACTATCACTAATAATTTCATCCTTAGACCAAAAACAAGCAAAGGGGGGAATACCACAAAGAGAAAGTGTACCTAAAAGAAAGGTTGTTCCTGTAATTGGCATGTATTTACTTAAACCACCCATGAGAGCCATATTCTGACTTTCAGCGGGGCAATATCCAACAAGAGATTCCATGGAATGAATCACTGATCCAGATCCTAGGAACAATAACGCTTTAGAATAGGCATGTGTAATCGGATGGAACAAAGCAGCTCGATAAGAACCTGTACCTAGAGCTAACACCATATAACCTGATTGGGACATAGTAGAATAAGCCAAACCTCTTTTAAGATCACTTTGAGCAAGAGCCATAGTCGCTCCCAATAGAGCCGTTATTCCACCTGTCCAAGAGATGAGATTCATTATGAAAGGTAGAGCTTTGAAAAGAGGGAACAATCGAGCTACGAGAAAAATTCCTGCTGCTACCATAGTAGCGGCATGTATAAGAGCTGATATAGGGGTAGGCCCTTCCATAGCATCAGGTAACCATACATGAAGTGGAAATTGTGCGGATTTAGCTACTGGACCTAAAAATAAGAGAAAAGCACACAGAGTAGCAAAGAATGAACTAACTTCATTACTAGCAATCGATTCGTTAGATCTTCCCAATAAATATCTAAATTCGAAACTACCCGTTATCTGATAAAATCCTAGAATTCCTAATAATAGTCCAAAATCTCCTATACGATTAGTAATAAACGCTTTTTGACAGGCATTGGCTGCACTGGGTCGAGTAAACCAGGAACCTATTAATAAATAAGAACACATTCCTACTAATTCCCAAAATATATATATTTGTACTAGATTAGGGCTAATCACTAGTCCCAACATAGAAGCATTAAAAAGACTAAGATAAGCAAAGAACCTCACATATCCTTGGTCATGAGACATATAATTATCACTGTAGATCATAACCATGATTCCGACAGTAGTAACTGATATTGGCATAATGGAAGTAAGTGGATCGATCAAATAGCCCAACTCTGGGGAAAAATTCTTATTAATGGTCCAGGACCATAAATATTGATAGACGGGACCACCTGTAATTTGCTGCAAGAATAGATTGAAAGAAAGGAGCATAGCTATACCTAGCAGGGAAATGCTGATAAGAGCCCATATATGATGAAGACCCCTGGTTGCCCTTGGAAAAAGTAAGGATCCCGATCCTATTGGCACAGAGGCTGAAAGTGGAAGGAAAGGCACGATCCAAACATATTTATATATAAGTTCCATAGGAAGATCGAGTAATTTTTAGAAAGATTTTTTCTCTTTTTTTTTTTTTTTTTTTCTTTTTTTTTTTTTCCATTTCCCATTACTGGTTTCCGATCCACTGGATTACGAAAGGAACAAATCAAAAGGGGTCGTAAATCAGGAGGAACGATGGGATGGATTCCATCCATCTATTTTTCCTTCTCCTTCCACAAATAGAAAGTTCGAGCTGATTAATCATTAATTAATATGAAATGCCAGATGAATAGGAACCCTAGTTTCTTCAGGTACTCATCAACGAGATAGAGTTGTGCACATCCAAAATTGTACACTTTTCCCATATATTATCTTATATCACATAGATTTTTATAAATCAATAGAGATGTTTGACACTCTGGTCCTGCAAAAATATTCATGATAAAACCTGACAAGAATCGAACCAATTAGAGAGCTATTCTAGATTATGATATTTGATCGAATCTGTTCGATACATATTCGCTCCTAATCTTAAATAACAAGTATATACGTAATAATTGGAATCAGGAGTGAACAACTCCGAACGGGCCAGATAGATCTTATGGTATTTGTCACTCCACATCATTAGGATTAGGACCGGATGGATGGACGGAATGCCAAAATATCCATTTATTACTATTGATTTACCATAGATCTATTACTAATATCAGACATTCTCGGCTGTAAAATGAAATAAGAGGGATAATCCCACAGGATTCTCCTGGAGATGAACTGACCAATTAAGTAAGAAATGCATTTCCTAGAAAGAGGACACGGTGTACGTAGGTTAAGACATCGACAAAATTCGATTTGATCCGTAGTAGATTCTATCTGTCCAAAGAAATGAGAACGAATGGATTCTGCAGTAAATAAATCATTATTCATATAACGAAATAATGTAATTTTATCACAAATTATGAAGATTTCGAGGAGCTAGATCTTTAAACTTTTAGAATAGAAATAACGAGAGATATACGTACATATAGAGATATACATATCTCTATATGTACGTATATCTCTATACTGCATAGAATAACGCGATATATACAAGATTGAATATCAATCTAATAATATTTATCTAGATAGATAATATTTATCTAGATAAATAGATATGTACATATATGTCTATCACATCGAAATATATGAATGAAAAGCATTGTTCATCATGGCAGTTCCGAAGAAGCGCACTTCTAAATCCAGAAAACGAATTCGTAAAAATGTTTGGAAGGGAAAAGCAGATCAGGCCGCGGTAAAAGCTTTTTCCTTAGCTGAGTCTATCTCGACCGGTCGGTCAAAAATTTTTTACTGCACAACAAATGATAAGCCCTCTGGATCATCTAAATCCACATCCATTAATGAATCCAATGATTCATAACATCAACAAGTATGCCCCCTAGTAGAGGGCAATAATGGGAAAGAAGTCATTCCCTGGCTCTTTCGAACAATACTGGGAACGATACTGGGGTCGGACAGACAAAGAGACAAATCATGATTCGGTTTCACTACAGCATTCATTTATGACCGACTGAGAGAGGGGGATTCCTTAACCATTCTTCCGATTCTTAAACCATTCATCCATACTTCCTTTACCGCTGGGGAAAGATTCCCCAGCATCATTCTTCAGAAGAATCCCGGATTAATTTAGCATTACCCTTATTTATATTTCTGATAGCTTTACCTCATCAACATCTTATTGAATATCTATTTATATGGATAGATATCTATTTAAATAGATATGTATTTAGATAAGAACCTCGGAGTAATTAGTTTAATTTTAAATAGTTATAGAACCTACGGGATCATCTGAGTATAGTATTCACACACAAAATCACTCGTTCATTTTGGATGACTCGAATCTATGTGTTACTGTGTCACTCGAGCGAATTATTGCTCAGATCTCGGTGAATAATTCCTAATTCCTAATTTCAGATATCGGGATTCATCTTTCTCTTACTCTTCTTATTCCATTCGGGATTTCACACAATTGCTAGATACAGAATAGGAACTTAATAGATCCATTTTACTCCTCAACGGTTATCTCCTTTATGGTCATATAGAGAAAGTGCTCGATTTTTTAAGATGACTCATGGCTAGAGATACAATAACTCTAGCCATTTATGACCCGTTTTCAAGAACATAGGAAGAACATAATTCTAAGGGGACTGGCCAAAGTATAGATGTATAACCTTGCACAACATCTTAGTATATCTGATCCCCGCCCGTCATTGGCCCCCCATTAATGGCCTAGCTCTCACTTTCCAGAACGTGATTTAAGGGGAATGAATAATCCATTTTTTTTTTTTTTACATTCCAATAGCTCGAGAAACTCTTCTTACTAAGCCCGCGATATTCACAAATCGTTATCGGTAAAATTACGGCATGAAATCTTTTTCCATGTATCTCTCTTCCATGTTCGGGATCTAGCTGCTTCCATTCTATCAAGATAATTTAAGAGATCTCTTGTTCAATGATGGAATTTAATAGGACTCTTCATTCCCCTTCGGAGCAGCAGGATTTGAACCTGCGACCTCCATCACCCCAAGATGGCACGCTACCAAGCTGCGCCATGCTCCGTTGTAATGATCAACATCACATTGATTCAATGTCCGAACTTAGATTTCGAACATCCCCCAATCTCCATTAATTACTCCCCCTGTTAAACCTGTTTTGAACACATTGACGATCTGGCACAAATGGGTTAGTATGTCTTTACCAAGCCGCCATGGTGAAATTGGTAGACACGCTGCTCTTAGGAAGCAGTGCTAGGGCATCTCGGTTCGAATCCGAGTGGCGGCATTCTTAGAATAAAATTCCGTTGATCTCCCTCCTATTCTGTTCAATTCATTTCTATTTATCTTTTCTTTATAATAGATCACTCTTTTCTATTGACTATTTTTAATTTATCCTATCGTATTTCTATTATCGATCCTATTTTAAAATCAAATGAAGAAATGGGTTTATTATGATATTCATAACCTTAGAACATATATTGGCTCACATTTCTTTTTCTCTCATTTCTGTTGTCACTCTCGCTTATTGGGGAACCTTGGTCCATCAAATTGAAGGGCTAAGTAGTTCGGGAGGAAAAGGCATGATAGTTACTTTTGTCTGTACAACGGGATTATTAATTACTCGTTGGCTTTATTCGGGACATTTACCGTTAAGTAATTTGTATGAGTCATTCATGTTCCTTTCATGGAGTTCATCTGTGATTCATATAATTCTAGAAGTACGAAGCCAAAAGGATCGAGGATTAGGTGCAATCACTGCACCAAGCACTATGTTAACTCATGGTTTTGCTACTTCAGGTCTTCCGAAGGAAATGCAACAATCTGCAATGTTGGTACCTGCCCTGCAATCCCATTGGTTAATGATGCATGTAAGCATGATATTACTCAGCTATGCAACCCTTTTATGTGGATCCCTATCATCAATAGCTTTTCTGATCATTACATTTCGGAGAAATAGAAGGATTCTTTCGCTTCTCAGTGCGAGGGACAATTCATTCATTTGGCCCTTTCCCTCCAGGAATAATTTGTATTTACATGAACAAGAAAAGAGTGATTTGCAAAACACTTTTTATTTGTCATTCACAAATCATCGTAAATGTCAATTGACTCAACAATTAGATTATTGGAGTTATCGTGTTATTGGTCTAGGCTTTCTTCTTTTAACTATAGGTATTCTTTCTGGAGCAGTATGGGCTAATGAAGCATGGGGATCTCGTTGGAGTTGGGATCCTAAAGAGACTTGGGCATTGATTACTTGGATCATATTTGCAATTTATTTGCATACCAGGGTGAATAAAGGTTGGCAAGATGAGAACCCGGCAATTATAGCTTCTTTAGGATCTTTTATAGTTTGGATCTGTTATTTGGGGGTCGATCTATTAGGAATAGGTTTACATAGCTATGGATGGTTGATTTAGCACAGAACTAAAAATGGACTTGGACCCGGGATTTATGGAAGAAAAAAAGAAGAATATATTCCATAAAGAAGAATATATTTCATATAGTATAGTTATTATAATAGTATAGTTATTATACGGAATTGATAAATGGAATTAGTAATTTTTTCAAGTTCTTTCAAATAGTTATTCTAATATGATCACTACTTGAAATAATTTGAATTACATCCGAAACAAATTAATTGTTCATTATTTTGACCCCATCCTATTCCTCTCTCTTCGAGAGATGAATAGGATAATTTGATTGTATCCCATGACTATCTAGTTGACAATTTATCTGATGAAAAGTTCGAAAGGAGTTATTCATGGAAGGATCGGAACATAATAGCTTCCACTTTCTTATCCCATAGAGATAAGACTAAATCAGGATAAGGACCAGTACCTATTACTGGCAGAAAAAGACAAATCGAAATAAAGATTTCTCGTGGTCCAGAATCCTTTAAATAGGGGTTCAAGACGTTCAAAAACTTATATCCATAGAACATTCGACGTAACATAGATAATAAATGAATAGGAGTTAATATCATTCCAATTGCCATTATTGCAGCAATAACTATTTGAAAAGTCAAAGAATACTTACGACTAGTAATTATTCCCAGAAGTACCATAGATTCCGCTACGAAACCACTCATTCCTGGCAATGCGAGGGAAGCCATTGAAAAGCTACTGAACATAGTAGATATTTTGGACATTGGTATAGCCATTCCTCCTATCCCGTCAAGAAAAAGAGTACGTATCCCATCGTAACTTGTTCCTGCCAAGAAGAAAAGTGCAGCACCAATTAATCCATGAGAAATCATCTGCAAAATGGCTCCATTAAGACTCGTATCTGCCATGGAACCAATTCCTACAATTACAAAACCCATATGAGATACTGATGAATAGGCTATTCTCCTTTTCAAATTACGTTGACTCAGAGAAGTTAGAGCTGCATAGATAATTTGAACCGCTCCTACTATTACCAACCACGGTGAAAATAGAGAATGAGCATGAGGTAATAATTCCATATTAATTCGAATTAATCCATATCCCCCCATTTTCAATGGAATTCCAGCCAAAAGCATACATGTACTATAATGCGCTTCCCCATGAGTATCCGGTAGCCAGGTATGTAAAGGGAGAATTGGCAATTTGATGGCATGAGCGATGAAGAATCCTAAATAGAATACTATTTCCAGTACTACAGGATAATATTTATTAGCCAATATTTCAAAATCTAATGTTGGTCCATCAAATCCATAGAGACCCATACTTGAAGCTCCCATTGAGATAAAAATAGAACCACCTGCAGTGTACAAAATGAACTTTGTAGCCGAATATAGACGTCTTTTTCCTCCCCACATGGATAGAAGTAGGTAAACGGGAATTAGTTCTAGCTCCCACATGAGAAAAAAAAGTAGAATATCTCGAGAAGCAAATAATCCTACTTGGCCACTGTACATTGCCAACATCAAGAAATAGAACAATCGGGGATTTCGGGTAACTGGCCAAGCGGCTAAAGTGGCTAAAGTAGTAACAAATGACGTCAATGAAATAGGTCCAATAGAAAGTCCATCAATTCCCAGTCTCCAATGAAGGTCAATAAGATCTATCCAGTCATAATCTTCTTCCAATTGGATCAATGGATCGTCGAAATGAAAATGATAACGAAATGTATAGGTCATTAGAAGGAATTCTAATAAGCAGATACCCAGAGTATACCATCGAATTAGATTATTCCCTCTATGAGGGAACAATGGGATTGAGGAACCCGCAGATATGGGCAAAATAACAATTATTGTTAACCAGGGTAAATCGCTCATGATGAAAATGGAAGTAATTTTCTATAGAAAAACCCATGCTCAATATCTCGGGTTGAGTATGGGTTTTTACCAGTGAAAGAAAAAAAAAGGAGAATAATAAATAGGAGATAGATCTAACAATTTTTGTGGTCTATGTTTATTAGTAAGCTAGACCCATACTGCGAGTTGTCTCATGCCACAAATAAACACGTACACTCAAGAAATCTGTTGGACAAGCAGATTCGCATCTCTTACAACCTACACAATCTTCTGTTCTTGGAGCAGAAGCAATTTGCTTAGCTTTACATCCTTCCCAAGGTATCATTTCCAATACATCTGTGGGACAAGCTCGTACACATTGAGTACAGCCGATACATGTATCATAAATTTTGACTGAATGTGCCATTGGATCTATTAACTCCCATTAGTTAGGATGTCAGAAGTTATCAATTTGATAAGATCTTATAATATAGATCAATAACAAGATATTATTGATATCAGACGAATTAGTAATTGTACTATCAGTGATATTATGAATGGATATATTTATATCATGCATCTGTTCAGTAGGGTGAAGTTACTTGTATAACTTCGATCTTTCTGGATTCTACTAAATCTGACTCAATTGTGTTGGTCAGATACAATTTGTTAATGAGTTCGATATGGATTGAATAACGCTTTTCATCGATAATAATAATACATTGATTTCGATTACATGCAGATAATAGGTATATCTACTATATACATAGATTTGTGTATCTATATCTATTTATATAGATTGATAGATGGATATACCTATTTTTTATTTGTAGATTTAGAAATCTACTTATTCCCGATCAATCCGGAGATTCTATGTGCTCTATTACCATTTTGACAAATTAAATTGATCGATACGAGTCGATTTTCTGTTACGATATATTGCTAAAGCAATAGCTAATCCAATGGCTGCTTCAGCGGCTGCAATAGCGGTAACAAAGATCGAGAAGATGTCTCCCTTTACTTGTCGACTATCAAAATAATTGGAGAATGTTACGAGATTGACATTAACCGCATTCAGTATTAGCTCAAGACACATAAGTGCTCTAACCATGTTCCGACTTGTGATCAGTCCATAAATACCGATAGAGAACAAATAAGCACCTGAAATAAGCGCATGCTCGAGCATAATTGATAAACTCCCTATTAACCTCGATTGATCTAGATACGAACAGAAGTTCTATAAAGTTTATTATTTTATATTATCTGGAAGATCAAAGATCATACTTCTCCTAATATCACGATACTTCACTCGATATTTGACATTCAAACTATTTCCTCTCGGCGAGCTATAGTAATTGCTCCCACGAGGGCAACTAAAAGTATTATAGAAAGAAGTTCGAATGGAAGGAAAAAATCAGTTGATAAATGAGCCCCAATACGTTGAACGTTGTTTGTTAAGTCCTGTTCTAAAATTTGATTCGATTTTGTAGTCATAGATATCTCGGACCATGATGTGTTCAGGATAATAGTAATTAATGAACAGAAGAGACTCGTACAAACTACTAAAGTGATACCATCTCCGACGGTCCAGAGAGGAACAAAATTTGGATATTTTTGATTATTCATCAACATCACGGCAAACACGATCAAGACATTGACAGCTCCTACGTAGATCAGGATTTGTGCAGCAGCTACAAAATCTGCGTTCAATAAAATATATAATAAAGATATACAAACAAGAACCGGTCCCAATGAAAGGGCAGAATAAATTATATTGGTAAGTAGTACTACTTCCAAACCTCCTAATATGAGACCCAGCTCTAGAGGGACCAAAAGAATATCACGTATCGGCCCAGGTAGATCCATTATATGTACGGTAAGTTCCAATATTACTTCTCACAATCCCATTCACTAAACAAAGAAGTTACCCTATCCATATACCTATTTTATATACCAACATGAATATTCATACTGCAACTATTCGGATATGTAAATTAGATAGACTGATCCAGAATTAGATTGGTCAAGGATATATTATAATCAATGATATATCATTGGTCATATTCCTAGTGTAATTTTAAACAGAATTACTAATTCCCAGTCAATTCGAAAAAAAAAAAAAAAAAAATAGGGTCCCTATTCATCGGTTCTCCCTGATCGGAACTTCAGATTGAATCCGGAGAACTGGTAACAGTTCTTGGATCTAAATGTCCGTCCATAGTTTTCTCGGACAAAGAAGTTGAACTGAAAATTGTTCGAATTGTAGAATCTTCAATCACCGATATTGGTGAACGTCCTAGAGCAATCTGATCATAATTCAATTCATGACGATCATAGGTCGAAAGTTCATATTCTTCAGTCATCGACAGACAATTTGTGGGACAATATTCGACACAATTCCCACAAAAGATACAAATTCCGAAATCAATGCTATGATTTTCTAATCGTTTTTTTCCGATATCTCTTCCAAAGTTCCAATCAACAACGGGTAGATCGATCGGACATACACGGACACATACTTCACGAGCAATACATTTATCAAATTCGAAATGAATCCGTCCGCGAAATCGTTCTGATGGGATCAATTTGTCATAGGGATATTGAATAGTCATGGGTAAACGATTCATGTGATATAGGGTAACCATAAAACCTTGACCAATATATCTCGCAGCTTGTATCGCTCGTTGACTATAATCTATGAATCCAGTCACCATGGAAAACATATGGTAGATATCCTTGAATGGATCATTTCGTGTCTATTCTATTTCTTTCTCTTTATAGATGTATTCAATCTACCAATTTCGGATGTGTTACAGAATCTATTTTTGGAATGATATTTTGTCACAATAAAAGAAGTTGAAAAGAAGCTGTCAGTAATAAATTACCCAGAGCGATAGGTAAAAGAAATTTCCAACCAAGATCCAATAATTGGTCTATCCTCATTCTGGGCAAAGTCCATCTCGCCGTGATAGAAATGAACAAGAACAGATAAGCTTTAGCTAATGTGATAAGGATCCCCATCGTTATGCCAAGGACCTCACTAGTTCCATTAATAGAATCCCATTCGAAATATTCCGAAATTGGTATGGATGGAATGGAAAAGTTCCATCCGCCCAAATAGAGAATTGTCACAAATAATGAGGAAGCTAATAGATTCAGATAGGAAGCAACGTAAAATAAACCAAATTTTATACCCGAATATTCGGTTTGATAACCCGCTACCAATTCTTCTTCCGCTTCTGGTAGATCAAAAGGCAATCTTTCACATTCTGCTAGGGAAGAGATAAAGAAAGCTATAAACCCTATAGGTTGACGCCACAAATTCCATCCCCAAAAACCATATCTAGACTGTGCTTCAACTATATCAACCGTACCTAAACTGTTGGATAATTATAGTCGATAATAGCATCACCGTTCTCATCTCTATTCCGAAACCGTACGTGAAACTTCAGCTTCATACGGCTCCTCAATGGCCATCGAGAAGTAGAAAAAACAATCCTTTTATATTATCTCGTTATGCACCTCGCACAATGGGGAAAGAGAATAAAAGAGAAAAGAAACATCGAAGTGTTCATGAATTGGACCAATGAGATTCTGTCTGCTACAATAACAAGAGCTTTTGAACCTATCTTGACCTTCACAATTCTTTGTTAGTAAAAATTCGGATCCATTAATGAAATACTACAACAATTACTTTTTCCCACTATGGATCCATATTCCATTTCACTCGAGATTCCGTCAATCACGAATGAGACTTCGGCAGTAGTCCATTGATTCAAATTAGATCTTTATGAAAAAAAGGAGAAGAAACATCCTTTATCCATCTTTTCGTGGGAGAAGGAGAGGAGAACTGCAAAAAGGATTACTTCGTTCCTGATAGTCATTCCTTTTTAAGTAAATAGGAACATACTCCAGATCGGGGTTCTGGGGAAGTACTACTTGATCATCCCTACCAACGTCAAGTCCTCATTATCATCCCATTGATATAGAAACATTTCTCGAAATATGTTTCGTTATCTCTCACTAACCTTTCGTGCATTTTTGTGTTCCTGACCATCTACTTTTGCTCGATCTTCAGTATGATAGTATGAGCTTCATACAGTTTTTTTTTCCTTTGCCCCCGCTGTCAGGCCTCGATACTAATATCTTAACTGGGGTACACAGTTTTCACTGGTTGTGCATGCCTTCACTCTTGTACAGGGGATGGGACTCGATCCTATTACTGCGAATTCATAAGCTGTTTGATCTCACCCATATGACTATCTAGTTTATCAGTTGGAATGAATAAGAAATATTCATCCTATTAATCTCCTTTCCTTTCTTATAGAGATAGGGGAAAAGCTCATATTGCAACGGATCACACGTAGAGATATAGATAACACACATAAAGCTAGAGGGATTTCGTAACTGATGGATTGAGCAGCAGCTCGGAGACCACCTGAGAAAGAATATTTATTATTTGATCCATACCCCGCCATAAGAAGTCCAAGAGGAGCAATACTTGAAACGGCGATCCGGAAAAAAACACCTATACTAAGATCAGCTAAAACGATGTGGCGGCCGAAGGGAATTACTAAATAACTCGAAAGAATTGGTATAACCACTATAGCTGGTCCAATACTGAATAACCAAAGATCCCCTCTAGATGGGATAATATCCTCTTTCAGAAGTAGTTTGATCCCATCTGCTAAAGCTTGAAGAATTCCCAAGGGACCGGCGTATTCAGGTCCAATACGTTGTTGTATTCCTGCAGATATCTTTCTTTCAAGCCATACAATAACTAATAATCCTATTAAAACTCCCAATATAGGAATAAGAATGTAAATTCTAATCCATATGAGACCGAAGATCTCTTTTATAAATCCCAGTACAAAAGATAAATTGATAACTCGTTCCTCAGGATCCGTCGTATTAATCACCATCTTAACGATCAACCTCTCCCATAATGATATCTATACTACCTAAAATTGTCATGATATCGGCCAATTTCATGCTTTTAACCAGTTGAGGAGGAATTTGCAAATTAATAAAACCAGGTGGGCGAATTTTCCATCTCCAGGGAAAAATACTATCATCTCCCATTAGAAAAATTCCTAATTCTCCTTTGGGAGCTTCTACTCTCACATAATGTTCTTGTTTTGGTGACTCAAAAGTAGGGGAAGGTTTTTTACTAATAAATCGAAATTCAAAATCATTCCATTCCGAATCTTTGCCTTTATCGAGGCGCCGGGCTTCCAAATTCTCATAGGGTCCTCCCGGAATTATTTTTAGGGCCTGTCGAATAATTTTGATAGATTCTGTCATTTCCCCAATTCGTACCAAGTAACGAGCTAATGAATCCCCTTCTTTTTGCCATTGGACCTCCCAATCAAATTCATCGTAACATTCGTAATGATCAACTTTACGAAGATCCCATTGTATTCCGGAAGCTCGTAGCATAGGTCCTGATAAACCCCAATCTATTGCTTCTTCTCTACCAATGATGCCTACTCCTTCAACTCGTTCTAAAAAGATGGGATTGCGCGTAATAAGCCTTTCATATTCAGCCACTTTGGATAAGAAATAATCGCAAAAATCCAAACATTTATCTATCCAACCGTAGGGTAAATCTACAGCTACTCCTCCGATACGAAAATAATTATGCATCATTCGCATACCCGTGGCAGCTTCGAATAAATCATAGATAATTTCCCTTTCTCTGGAAATGTAAAAGAAAGGAGTCTGTGCACCAATATCAGCCATGAAAGGCCCAAGCCATAACAAATGGGGAGCTATACGACTCAACTCTAGCATGATAACTCTGATACAGCTAGCCCTTTTGGGTACCTGAATATTTCCCAATCTTTCCGGCGCATTTACCGTTACTGCTTCTGTAAACATAGTGGCTAAATAATCCCATCGTGTTACATAGGGAAGATATTGGACAATTGTTCGGTTCTCGGCAATTTTTTCCATCCCTCTATGCAAATAACCTAATATAGGTTCACAGTCAATAACATCTTCACCATCTAGAGTAACAATAAGTCGAAGAACACCATGCATCGATGGATGATGAGGGCCCATACTTACTATCACGGAGTCTTTTTCTGTAGCAAGCACGGTCATATGTCATTCTCCTCTGATTCGTTCTATAAATTGATGGAAACAAAGGAACGGCTCATTAAGATCCGGAATCTAACAACCAAAAAAAATTTTGGAATTGAAAATTTCGTTTGAAATCAACGGATTTTTAGCCCACGAATACTTAGTTGACCAATTAAATCTTCGTAACGAGGTCTGTTCCTTTTGGACAAATAAACCAGAAGTCGCTTACGTTTCCCCAAAATTTGCCACAAACCTCTTTGGGATGAATAGTCTCTTCTGTGCAATTCCAAATGATGAGTAAGTCTCAGAATCCGATCAGTTAAATGATATATCTGAGATTCAACGGATCTTCTCCGTTCTTTAAGAATCAGAGATGAACGAATGGGCGAATTCTTTGGCATAAAAACTATTTTTCTCGAGATAGAATGAATGAGATTGATTCATGGTCAGAAAGAAGAATGAGATCTATTAATTTTTCCATGGTCCATGGAAGAATTTGTTCCGATCCGAACATTCCCATTGAATGACAGATAGAGAATTTATCTCCTCCCGGAGAAACGAGTTTCTCCAATTTGGCTTTGCAGCGGGATACAGATAGATGAGAGATTCCTATATCGATAGAATCGAATAGATCGAATCCAAATAGAAATATCTTTTAGGATTTCGATTCATTCCATTGATGCGGATATGGATGTATTATGAAATACACTATCTACATATCTATCTATTTATCCATCTATCTATCCATTTATAGATAGATAGATATCGAATCTCTATTAAATAGATCCCATTTCCTAATATAAAATTAGGGATACATACGTATTCTTAACATAACAGACCGACTCCCATCATTTGTATTGAACCAATATCTATTCATACAAGCCAGATCCTCTAATCGATAACTAGGCCAAAGAAAACGTTTAGTCATTTGGGTTATATCTATATCAAGATGTTTATCTCTTTCCATGAGTTCTTCGTAGTTTTGTACGTCCTTTTCATCGGAAAGTTCTGCATTTCCATCTAGATCATTCTCCAGATCGAAACGATTTAGAATTCTAAATTCTCTACGACGTCTCGGAAGCAAAATATCTTCAAAAATGAGAGAACTTGAAATGTTTTCATTCCCATCTCCAAGAATTCCTCCGTGTCGTATAGATCCATCAGAAAGATTTACATCTGCCCTTCCCCGGAACCTATTCTTAAATCTTAATGAAATACTTACGATTTTATACATCAGGAATTGGTCATCCAATACCCCAGATAAACGAAATGGTTCGACAATTAATATTCCATCCTTTACTGTTCCTGAAACATCCTTATCAATCGAATGAGACATTAGATCCAGGTCCAAATCTCCCGTTCGAAGATAGGGTATAGCAATTCTCTCCGGATCCTTCATTCCACTTAAAAGAGAACATATATTGATGTTATTTTCGAGTTCCCTCGCTATGGATTCTGCCCATCTAAATTGAATAGCAGTTTCAACAGTTTTTCCATCTTCCAGCAGAAATTCTACCTCATCGTATTCATTGTTCCCATTATCCTTTTTTTCTTTGTCCTGACTATCCAATCCAACATACTTTTCTTGGTCTTGAACATTCGATCTAACATATTCTTGTTCTTGAACATAGGATCCAATATCTTCTTTCTGTTGTTCTCTTTCTTCTCGGTCTCGGACATTCGATCTAATATTTTCTTCTTTCCTATATGATCCAAAAATATCTTCGTGTTCTTCTCGTATAAGCGATTTTCTTGGTATGATCATCAATTCAGTTTTATATGTATCATTCATTCCTACAAGTTCTGGGAATAACCAGAATCTTAAATTTGATCCGGAACGATCCGTTCTTCTTCGATTAATTCTCGGAGAATCAGTAATATCAAAATCGTCTCTTTCTTTCTCGTCGATCCATTGAGAATTCGTAATAGAACAAATATCCTCCTTGTCAATTTCTTGATAATTGAGAATATTGTAACCGAAATCCTTCTGATCTTCATCCTTTTTTGAATTCGTAATATCATGAATATATCTTTCCCTAGGAATCTCTTGATAATCGGTAATATTGATATTATCCGGTATATCAAATAGTTCCGATTCACGTATAATACTATTAGAGAGAATCTCTTCCCGTTCATTCTGCCGTACTGGCAGTCCGTTAAGATCGAAATCTTTTGTGAAATCGATATAACTATATGAGAAAAGATTGTATCTGTAACGTTTGTTCAGTTTCCAGGTTCGTCCCGGAGAAGGTTTTACCCAAAATGAGGGATATCCCTGTTGTTGTTCATAGGGAATGAATCTATTTTCTTCATAGGAATGAAGAGAATCTCGATTCTCAGTCGTCCGTTGCTTACTCATCTCATTTCTCCATCTCTGTGGTGCTATTCCAGACCATATCTGTGAGGATAAATTGTATCGATCGTAACATTTTAACCACTCTTTCCAGTCATTTGCTCTCAAATCTTGCGGTTCTTTAGAATCCAATATTCCTTGTATATTGAAAAATTCTTTGATCTTTCCTTTTAAAAAAGGATACGATGTTCGATATTGTAATAGATATTTTGAATGGGACTTGTTCATTGATCTTATTTGCCATATCTCGTTAAATAGATATGCTTGGGACATTAAGATCATGTCCCGATCGGTACCAACTTGTAAATCTCGTATCTCTTTGGTAATTGAATGGTAGTTGGGAATTTTATCCTTATTTGTCTTCGAAATATCGTTCTTCAAAATGAAAATTCTTCTGTAAATTGCTACAAGATTCCTCGTCGATCTAATACAAAATTGTATGTTCAACCTGATGAGGCGAATAACACTTAGGGAAATATCTCTGCCCATTCTTTCAATAAATAGATTTATTGAATAGGGCCATTTCCAAAAAAATCGTACACTTCTCTTTCTAAATTGAACAAGTATTTGCCGAATCTGAATCAATCGCTTTTTTGATTCCGATTCTATATAACTAGAACATTGATTATTTTTTTCCTCTAGATCGACATTAATCCCTAAATTCACTATATATTTCTCAGTGATCTGTTCGATCTGATCATTCATTGTGGTTGTCCAATCATCTAGATCTTCAATAGTTGTTTGAGTTCCATATCCAGGTCGATCCTGAATCTCCGATGAAAAATTTGCACTACCCGCAGGCCTAGTCCCGATGAGCAATTGATATTTATTGAGGATCTGGTCATTTATTCCGAGATTTTCTGTACTCCTATTATCTGGTTGAGGTCCAGATTCCTTTATTCGTCCTATTCCTGATAGAATTGTTCTTATCAATCGTCCTTTAAATTCTTTGATAATGGGTTCCCAAAAGGAAGGTATTTTTTTTGGATAACCAAAAGGTACTTCAGTTTCCAATCCCCAGGTCGTTAAATAGCTAGAACTCGATTTTTCTCCTTTGTCAAATTGGAGCTCAGATCCGTGCCAAGGTCTCAAACGAAAAGGAAATAGAATCTTGATCTGAATACCATCCCTGAGCCATCTGTCCGGAAATTCCGTTTCTGAAAATTCAATCCCATCATAAGTGCATTTGATATGAATTTCTCTACTCCATTCCCCCCAATCTTCATCCCATTCAGGGACTTGAAATAATAGCATACGACCAATATTTTTAGCTATTATTAATGAGGGTAAAATTATATATTTTCTAAGAATTGATTGGGTCACTAATATAAAACCTCTTATTTTTTGATTTAGTGAAAAATCCAATTTGTCTGCTATTGAGAGACGATCAACTTTTGATCTCTCCCCAGAATAAGTTCTTCCCGATTTCAAGTCTTTATTTAGAAAATTCGTAACAATTTGTTCCAGATCTACTCTATTGGGCATATAAAAAGAATCTTTTAAAAAAGTGGGTATCTCCATTCTTCCCAAAAATAGAAATAAAGGGGAATGTGCACCCGTTTGTATCATTTTACATATTATAGTTCTACGTCTTTGAGCACGCATGGATCCTTTTACTAGGTTACGGCGAAAATCTGACTCTTCCGAATAACGTCTCACAATTCTCTGTATTCCGTTCGGGTCGATAATTGTTATACTCCTGATCTTTCTTGGACGAAGATCATTTATTGAGGGTATGAAGTCGTATTTACCGCTTCTCAAATTGTAGGACCATCGAGGCACAAGTTTCTGAATCTCTATAATTTCGAAAGGGTCATTGAATAAGAATTTCCCGCAAAAGGCAGAAATAGATTTTGTTTGGGTCGAATCACCCGTAGATGAATTTATCCAAAGATCCCGAAGTACTGTCCATTCCTTCTGTTCCAAATGCTCGAAAAGTGAAACTTGTTCCGCAGAAGGAAGACTAAGGATTAATTCCCATCTCATGGGACTTGTGACATTTTTCTCGCCGCCAATTATACCAGGAATATCCAACAAATATTTTGCATAGGTCTCTTTATTACATGAAGCTATTTCCAATAGAACCTCAATATAAATTCTTCGATCATATGAGACTATTTCCAACAAATCTCTCGACGAGTCTTTTACATGAATCTCTTCATTATTTGAAGCCATTTCCGAGAAATCTATTCGATGAATTCCTCGATCTTTCAAAGAAACTATATTCGGCAAATCTTTCGTATAGATCTTCCAATTATCCGAATTTCTGATCATTTGTTCCGCTAATAGATAAAGTTGTTTTGAAATAGGTTCAACTTTTTTCTTTTCTGATAATTCATTGATTGAGATAAACGAGTGAACGGTATCTGTAAGTAGTGGTTCCCAGGGTAGCGGAAAGTTTTTGCGTTCCAATTCTCGCCAATGATCAGAGATCCGATCTTCAATTTGATTATTCCAGGATCCTTCCGCGGTGTCCTTCGTAGGTACCTTTGTCAAATCCGGAAGATCCAAATTGATCGAATCGCTCAAAATCCAAGGTGACCTTAATTGATCAATTATTCCACGGAACGGTCCATTCAGAAAGGGATCATGTATCTTAGGAAAGGAATCTCCCTGATAATTGGATAATTTAACTCCTTTTTCCATCACATCTCCAACAGGGGATCCATTGCTTAGAGCTTCTATTCGATTCCTGAATTCATTGCCCAAGTTATCCTTTCTCTGCTCTTCAGTGCAAATCCATTGATAATAAAGATCCTCGGATGAGGAAAAGGTATCTGAAAGATTCCTATATCTTCTGATCCTTTCCCAAAATACCGACACACTAGGTAGAGATGTGAAAGATATCCTTTGTTTTCCATCACTTGAACATGTGTCGAAGAAATATTGGGATACTTCGGTCTTTACAGGACCTGAGTTAGTAAATGGGCTATTTCTGATATATCGCAATGGCCTATTCCATCTGCGATGATCAAACAAAATAATGGGCCATGGTTGATCGAACCATGGTGATTCTTCGTTGGGGAGTCTTTTAAATTCATTTTGATCCTTATGTACAAAGTCATCCTTTATTTCTTTATTAGAAATAAGAGACGGTGACGGAGTTCTGCCCAAATATAATAAACAGGAATAATAAATAAGAATACTAAAAGTTCGATTTATATAGCGTTTTGATATAGTATAACCTATGGGTGAATCACGTTCTATACGGAAAGATACCAATCTTGCCAAATTTATGAATAGAACATGACCACCCAACCAACCACAAAGACTACTTATTACAAATGATATATTATTGCTATAACGAAAAAGAAAAAGGTTCATCAGTCTCGTTAATATAGGACTTGGTAGAATAATAGGATTCAGTAATTGAAAAATTAGGCTATCCATAAATAGACCTAGAATTCTAGAATTGTTAAGTGAATTTATGGGGTACAGAGATTTTGAATTTGAAAGTTTCTCGTTGGTATGGAAACAATGAAGGAACATGTATGGTACAACTAATAAAGTTATTGCGTGAGGTTTCCCCAATACTGTATAGATAGGTGAATAGTACATCGATAAAAAAACTATTAATTGTCCCGTAATAGAACCACTTATAGTTACTATACCATCTACAGTTCCTTCTAGAAATAAAATTCTCATGGGGGATATCTGAGAAGGACTAATGGGCAATGTGGTAATAAATCCGTAATAGAGTCCAAATAAAATGATCGGACCCGATACTTCTATCCTTGATGATATTGAATCCCATGGTAGACTCAAGATTCTAAGTATCATATTCACTATAAGTATCATATTAAAAATCCTTCTTAAAAAACGTGGAATGATTATAGAAATTATTCCAATATCTCCCATATATACATGGGAGATATTGGATATGAATAGTTATCATTTTCTAATTCATGAATTCAATTTCATAGAATTGGTCCCAATTTAAAATCGATCTTTACTTGATCTCTCCATATATGTGCATATATGCACATATATGTTTATAACATATATCAAATAGATATGCATATGCCATTAGCACATATATTCGATTCGGAAATATTGAGGGATATTTAAAACTTGTTGTCTCTTTTTTTTTTTTATTTTACTAGGGTGGTCCGGCCCAAGTCTTCTAAATTGTCGTTACACCGCAAAGGTCGGGTGACCAATTCAAGGACATTCCTAGCATTAGCAAATCCGTGAATTTGCGCAAAGGTGAATTCAACCGACCATTTAGTATTCATTCCTCTTGCTTCTAATGGGTCAGCATGAGCCATTCCAGTGATGGCTAAGTCGGGTTGTAACTCACGTATACGTCGTAATTGATTATAATTATCCGGTTTTTCCACAATTCGTGGTATTGGTACACACATCTTTATACATGTATCTCGCAAAAGTGCTAATTCAGCAGCTTGATATCGTTTATCCATATATGGAATACCAATTTCATAAACGATCATTCCACATCTGATTAAGAATCTTGCTAGAGATATTTCTAGAAGATTATCTCCCATGAAAAATACAGATTTTCCATGTACCAAAGAAATATAATCCTTCAAACTTTCCCATATCTGTTTCTCCCTTTCCTCTAAACCCTGAGTTTCAATATCAAATACAGGACAAATCTTTTCGATCCAAGCACGCGTTCCGTCCGGACCGATAGGAAAAGGAGCTCCAATTAATCTACATCTTTCACGTCTTACCAAAGTGGTTGCTGTACGACTCAGAAATGGATTGATACCACAGACATAAACTCCATTACCTAATGACGGAAGATGAGTATATCTCTGGGCAGGTAACCAACCTGATACCTTGACAGATTGGCGCCTTAATTCCGGACTGAGTTGAGAAGCTACGTTCGAAGGTAGGGATCCAAAAAGAGCTAAGGAGGGATGATCTCCGTATTCTATGAATTCTCCTTCCTTTTCAAGGGGAGGAGGGAATTTTTGTATAGTTCCATTCCGTTCACGAACGAATAATCTCTGTTCTAGACAACGATGTGCCATCGCAGCTAGCACAGTATCTTCCCCTTGAGTAAAAGCATGATCCAGTCCGTTTGCTCTTGCCACTAGAATTGGTATTCCAATTTCAGATTCCAATTTTGGTGCCATACCTTCCAAGTCCATTTTTATTATTTCTGTAGTACAAGTACCTATCCATATGATGACATTGGGGTCCCTATCTTTTTTTATCCGAATACAAAGCCTTTTCAACTCTTCATAATCATTCAATTGAGCCGAGATATCTCCTTCTTCTAATTCTGCCATTGCATAGCGAGGTTCTGCAAAGATCATAACTCCAAGCGTATTTTGTAGAAAATAACCACATGTCTTCGTGCCTACCACCAAAAAGAAACTGTCTTCAATCTTTTGGTATAACCAAGATACGCAGCTAATAGGACAAAAAGTATGATAATTACCCGTTTCACATTCAAAAGTGAGAGTTTCAGAGATCTTCGCTGACATAAATAGATTTCCCCAACGAGCCGATCAACGAATCAATTGTTGATCTCAAACCATCGTAAATCCAAGCAAATTTTCCTGATTCTTCCCCTGTTTCCCATCATTAATGGGACTTAGGTAGGAATCGGAAAGTAAACTGAAGAATTTTCGATCCGGAATCTCTTTCGGTACAATACCTTCTGGTTGAGACAATATCTGATCTGCTATGTTCAAATAATATTCACACACATAGTTAAGGGATGGTTCAGATCCAACCATTTCAAATAAGGTTTTACCCTTGACTCTAGATATTCGAATATCTTCAATAAGAGGTAAAACTTCTATTACGGGCATTGGACAGACTTCTACATATCCATCGATAAGATCTCTTTTAGATGTACGATTTCCGACCAAGCCTGCTAATCGGAGTAGATGTGTACGAGTTTTTTCCCCGATAGAGACAGCAATACGATTAGCTGCGAATAATGCATCAAATCCATTATCTGTAATTATTACGCAATAATCCGCATAGTTCAATGGAGCAGCAAAACCTCCACAAACTACATCACCTAATACATCGAATAAGATAATATCATATTCGTAAAATGCATTTAATTCTTTCAACAATTTCACAGTCTCCCCTACCACATATCCCCCACATCCGGCTCCTGCGGGTGGGCCCCCTGCTTCTACACAATCTACCCCTCCATAACCCTTGTGAATTACATCTTCGGGCCAAATCTCCTCATAATGATAATCCTTGGACTGCAAAGTATCTATAATTGTAGGTATCAGAAATCCTGTAAGAGTAAAAGTACTATCGTGTTTGGGATCACATCCGATTTGTAATACCTTTCCGCCACGTCTTGCTAAGGCGATTGAGATATTACAGCTAGTCGTTGATTTACCAATTCCGCCTTTTCCGTAAACTGATATTTTCACCTCTAAATCTCCCGTTATTAATTAATAATCATAAGAATTATGATCCTCTTCTCCGTTCCAGAATGAAAAGGGTTAAGTGGTAGTAATAGGAATAATAGATCCGGTCATACCAGTAGTTTAACTCTCCACCTATCCTAAGATGGTATCTATGTATACATCTAAATATCCAACATATGGATAGCAGAAACATATGTATCTTTATCTAACCTATCTTATTGTGTTCCGCATATAAAATATAAACCGTTCATTCCTATTCCTTGTCGTAACGACGAGGGAAAATAGTACAAAGAATTACATTCTTGATCATTCATCCTAAATGAAGGAAATAGGGAGAAAGATAAAAGAACAGATATTGTTCTCTAAAATAGATTATGAATTCATTAATTCATAGAACGGATCATATCCAATTTTTATTTTTATATGGATTCGTTGATGTGAGATTTTGACTAATCTCTCATTCTCTGTATCGATAGATCGATCTTTTATGTCCCCTTGCAATTCTTCGTCCCCTTCCCTTCTCTCCATCCCCTCCGTCCCCCTGTTCTCTTTCTGTTCTTCCTTCCCCTTTCTATTCCCCCTTCCTCCATTTTGGATTCATTTCATTATAGATAGATAGATATCTATCTATCTATATGGAACATATATAGAACTGATATTCCATCATTCAAAAAAGGATTCTTCTTAAAATGAAATGCTGAGAAAGAAAATACAGATAAAAAAGAGTGATTGATCAGGTAGAATTACAATCATTGAAGTAATGACGGTACGATCGCTGATATGGATTCCTCTCACTTCAGCACTTCCCACCACTTTATCTTTATCTACCAAAATCACCGGGCAGATCGGATCTAATCTCACGTATCCCAGCATTCAACCAGCCCATGATCCGAAGGCTATACAGCATGGAG